TGCAAAAACGATCTTTTTGTACAACCTGACGATATAAATACTCTATCCCAAATCGCGCGAGCAACCATTGTTAAGAAAGATCGCGGTATATTTACCATATTTAACTAAATTTTTTTAATTAAATATGGTAATTTCTATATTCAATTTTGGTTTCTTTATATTAGTTTTAATTTCTTTTAAGAAAATTGGAATAAAATATTTTTGTACTCTAGAGTTTATCTTTATTTTACAAAATATGACAATAGTTTGATTGGCTCCTTTCACAAAGCAAAGGAATGATCCATTTTTTGTTTCTGATGAGTCAAAAATTCATAATGAATGTTAATATTATACAAAATATATCAAATATATATAATATTCTAAACTAAATACTAAAGAATAGAATTAATAAACTACATAAATGAATGGTGCCTTCTTTTATTCGAAACGTCTCGTGATCTTCAACCAATTATGTGCTTCAATATAATTACCGGGAGTAAGTGCTATAGCCTGTTTCCAATACTCAGCGGCTTGATCAAACCAAACTTCCGCGATTTCAGAATCACCCTGGCGAATGGCCTGTTCTCCCCGGTCGGAATAGGTGAATTAAGTCCTTCCCTTAGAACCGTACTTGAGAGTTTCCTATCTCATACGGCTCATCAACTCTTTTGGTGTCCCGTTACCATATCTAGTGAATGAGACTTCTCGTGGATCTATCCCATTTTTCGGGTTAACCAACGAGGTGCATTACATGAGTTTTAAACTGAAATTTGGATTCAATTTGGATTAAAAATCCGTTTTATTTCGTTTTATCTTTTTTCCCACCTTGAGAAGAAAAAATTCCCCCTATCGTTAGAATTGTCTGAAAGGTAACTATCTCGGTTTCGTATATAAATTTCTATAGAATCTTTGAAAAAGACTTTCCTTCCTAAGAAAGAAAGTACTTACTATCTTTGGGATCTGATCCTACACCGCTGCTCTTTAGTGGATCGACTCTATTACATAAGTGGATTCCTAATTTTTATCTCACATCATGAGATAAGTATAAGTACGCAGTTATTATTGTATTGGCCCCAAACCTCGCGAATTGATCTTTACGGCGCTTCCTCTACGAATTAGATTCTTTTTTTATCCATAGAAAAAGTAGCTAGGTATATCTATTTCTTCATAGTTCAATTTCTATGAAGTTTCTTTCTTTGCTACAGCTGATAAAAATCGTTAGTTTAGACGATGCATATGTAGAAAGCCTTTTTTTTTCTTTTTTTTTTTTTTTTACTTCTATTTCTATAGTGAAGATAGTCGCACGTAATGACAGATCACGGCCATATTATTAAAAGCTTGTGGTAAGAATGGATTTCGTTCTAGTGCTCGAAAATAATATTCCAAAGCTTTCGTATGTTCTCCATTACTTGTATGGATAAGACCTATATTATAGAGTATATAACTTCGATCGTAGGGATCAATTTCTAGTCGCATAGCTTCATAATAATTCTGTAAAGCTTCGGCATAATTTCCTTCGGATTGAGCTGACATCCGTTACGGTCGCCATTCAATTAAAAGAATCTCCGTTCCAGAACCGTACGTGAGACTTTCATCTCATACGGCTCCTCCCTTATATGCATAAGGAGAATAATACATGAAATGAAAAAAGACGAAAATATTCTCATTATGGACTGAGCAGGGCTAGTGTTTTTACAAGAAATCTCTAGCCAACCTTCCTGCAAGAGATCTTTTCTTAACACCAAGCGTGTTGGGACTAGATAGAAAAAAGAACTCGAACAATTTCTTTGTTTTCAACGCCTCCTAATTTCCAGGAATTAGTCACTTCAACAGCCTTCAATGGTTATATTGGTATCCAAAGTACGAATGAGATGGATGTTTGTTGCCCCAACCATTCTTTTCCTATTAATCCCGAACCCAATAAGGAGAGGGGTAATTTCTAACAAACAAGGTTTTCGTGTTGTTGATTCCTAGGTGTAGTGCTTCTTCCCTTATGCTGTCCATTGGTACTAGTGGAGTAGGATTGCCCGAACCTATAGGTGTAACCTTTCGCTTAATACTAGAATCGAAAGTTGAAACATAGCATCTGAGGTTGCATTAATCGAGGATACACGACAGAAGGAATTGTTCTATTTCTAAACTTCACCTTCAACAAGCGTAGATTTATTTCAAAAATTTTCACGAATCCCGCGCCTTTCTTGTAAGCCTGAGAGAACTGAAAAAAAAAATCAAATCACACCATCTCTGTAATAGGTAAATGCCTCTTTTTCTCCTGAAGTTGTCGGAATTATTTGCAATAAGATATTGGCTACAATTGAAAAGGTCTTATCAATAAAATTTCCATTTATCCGCGATCTAGGCATAGCTGGCAATCCATTCTCTAATTCTTCTCATTCCCTCTCGTGGGAAAATGATCCCACAAAAAAAAGAATTGTACAGTACGAAATAACATAAAATAAAACCAGATTTATTGAAAAAAATTTCGTAAGAAAAGAGATTTCTCTTTATCTTGGAGCCTCGAAAGAAAGATCTTTATTTTCTTTACTTTGATAAAAAATTTTCTATTATTATTTGTAATAGTAATATATAGTCAAAATAGATTGGTCCTACCTATCCATAGAATGGAATATGAAGGACTCGCTATTCACTCGGTTTTTAGTTCCTAATCATTATCATTATGTAGGAGAGATGGCCGAGTGGTTCAAGGCGTAGCATTGGAACTGCTATGTAAGCTTTTGTTTACCGAGGGTTCGAATCCCTCTCTTTCCGTACCTTCACTTATTAATAGACCCATTTTAACACCGGATCCAATAGCAATGGAGACCCTTAGTTCACCGGTTAGACTTTTCATTGATATAGATTCTCTATTTCGGTTGCCGTGACACGTAAACTAGGAAGAATACTGGAAAGAATATGAAAATAGCCCCTCGGTCTATGATACATAAAATAACAGGAATAAAATCTCGATCAAACCCATCTTTTTCTTCCTTAACCTTAGCTTAATTTCATTTTATGAAAGAGAAGAAAATTTCCCGAACCCTTGCTCTTTTAGGTTTAAGTCTGACGAGAATAATATTCTACAACTAGCAATTCATTTATTTTTAAACCGACCCATTTATTATCTATTATTTGATTGACTAATCCTTTATATTGGAATGGGTCCAGGGTCAAATGGCTTGGCACTTCTTCATGAGGGGACGAGTTGAGAGAATTTTGAATCAGAGTTCTGGATTTTTGTTCATCCTTCGCCGTAATGCTATCTTGGGGTTTGCAGCGATAACTTGGTATATCTACTATACGCCCATTTACTAAAATATGTCTATGGTTAACTAATTGGCGGGCTGCGGGAATAGTCGAAGCCATGCCCAATCGAAAAAGGATGTTATCCAAACGCATTTCAAGTAATTGGAGTAAAACTTGCCCTGTTGACCCCTTGGCTTTTCTGGCGATACGAACGTATTTAATTAATTGTCGTTCTGTAAGACCATAATGAAAACGCAATTTTTGTTTTTCTTCTAGACGAATACGATATTGAGATTTTTTCCCGGAGCGTGATTGGTTTCTAAGATCACTTCCGGCTTTAGGCCTTTTATTAGTTAGTCCTGGTAAAGCTCCCAGGCGACGTATTTTTTTGAAACGAGGGCCTCGGTAACGCGACATAAAGACTCCTTTTTTTATTTCGAATTCATTTTGTTGGATAAATAGTCAAACTTTCTATCATTATATTTATATATAAAAGAGACTTTTCCTGACAGAGTTGGGAGTTACTATAACTCATGGATTTTGGAAAAGGGGGAAGACACTTTTTCAATATTCTTTGATTTCAAAGGGAGATTATCCATTTTCCAAAAATGGAGTATTGAATAAAAGAAATGAAAAATACCAAAAGCCGGCTATCGGACTCGAACCGATGACCATCGCATTACAAATGCGATGCTCTAACCTCTGAGCTAAGCGGGCCCTCATAGTCGAAATTTTCTATGCAAAGGAACACTCAATACACTATAATATAGTGTCTCTAGAAATATAGATAAAGAATCGAATCTATAATTTCCAATACCAATATATATTGAATATATAGAACCTAACGATTTATCTATCGATATACAATTTTTATTTCTTTATCACAATTCGAATATTATTCGATTCGCTAGTCAATCTTAACTACTTTTAAGATAGTCAACTTTTCTTTTTTATTTTGAATTCACATGACATTTGAAATGACTTTTTGTTACACTTCTCTATTTTCTATCCTATAGATTTAGAATTCTATATTTCTTTCGAATTATTTAATTAGTTCTAATTATAACTAATCATACATTCCCCGGCTTTCATTCGTAAAAGGGTAAGTTAAGAAAAAAAAGAATCGACCGTTCAAGTATCCAAAATGGAATGGGAAAGAATGGACGGAAGATAAACATATATTATATATTAAAGTCTCTATCAATCTATATTGAATTACTGATAAAGAAATGATATAATCCAATTATATTCTATCAAATACAGGTTTTCTATAGGTAAGAAAGAAATTTTTTTTTTTTTTTTGAGATAGTTCTCTATCTAATAAATTCAGGGGTTCCAGTTTAAATGAAAGAAAAAAGGAAGTCTAGTCTAATAAGATTCTAATCTCAAAACAAAAGGAAGGGGGATATGGCGAAATCGGCAGACGCTACGGACTTAATTGGATTGAGCCTTGGTATGGAAACCTACTAAGTGATAACTTTCAAATTCAGAGAAACCCCGGAATTAATAAAAATGGGCAATCCTGAGCCAAATCCTGTTTTCTCAAAAGAAAGGTTCCGAAAACGAAAAAAAGGATAGGTGCAGAGACTCAATGGAAGCTGTTCTAACAAATGGGGTTGACCGCGATGGTAGAGGAATCTTTCCGCCGAAACTTCAGAGAGGATCAAGGATAAATATCTCTATTGAATACTATATCAAATGATTACTGATGGCACGAATCTCTATTTTTTATATGAAAAATGGAAGAATTGGTGTGAAGTGATTCCACATTGAAGAAAAATCAAATATTTATTCATCAAACCATTAACTCCATAGTACGATATACCGATTAACGAACTGATCAATCGGACAAGAATAAAGATAGAGTCCCATTCTACATGTCAATACCGGCAACAATGAAATTTATAGTAAGAGGAAAATCCGTCGACTTTAAAAATCGTGAGGGTTCAAGTCCCTCTATCCCCAAAAAAGCCTATTTGACTCTCAAAATTTTTCTCCTACCCCCTGCGGTTACAAATTCCTTTATCTTTCTGAGTCTTTGACAAACGTATTTGGGCGTAAATTACTTTCTCTTATCCCATGTGATATAGAATACACATCCAAATTTAGCTAAAGGAATACCTATTTAATTGAATAATTCACCATTACTAATACTGAAACTTAGAAAGTCGTCTTTTTTTTTTAAGATCCAAGAAAATACAGGACTTGGAGAAAACTCTGTAATCCCCCTTGTCCCTTTAATTGACATAGACCCCAGTCATCTAATAATATAATAAAATGAGGATGGGATGCTACGCTGGGAATGGTCGGGATAGCTCAGCTGGTAGAGCAGAGGACTGAAAATCCTCGTGTCACCAGTTCAAATCTGGTTCCTGGCACACGGTTAATTTGGATGAAGTCTTTTTTTTTTTTTTTCTTCGGTCAAAACGAATGGAAAGAATGTTAATACTTCATACATATTTTAAAGGTTAAATTGGTTGGTTGAAAGAAAAAAAAGTCGAAGGTGAAATAGAGAAGATTCAGTTCAGATACAATAAAAATAAATCGAATTCGATACCATTTCATTTCTTTGTACTTTTGTTCCTATTCGTTTCGACACCACTTTCTAAAACCGGTCTAAGCAGTAGGCGCAGTACAAGGGTCATGGTGCAGAACTCGTTTGATTTATTCTCTTAGTTCGACTCATACGAAATAAGTATCTTCTAAATAAATGTAAGAATCCCAACGAATCTCTAATTCTTCCTTTTTTGTTAAGCCTATCCATAATACAAAAGAGACGTCGGGTTAATCTAGAACAGAAAGTACAATCCTTGATGAAATTGTATAAGTAGAAATTCCTTTCTTATCATTCACTGAGCATCTTGTATTTCATAAAAATTGGGGGCAATCTAATCCTTACGTAAGGGCCATCCTATCCAACTTTCAGGCATTAAGATACGTTTCAAGCGCGGATGATTATCATAGGAGATTCCCAACATATCATAAGATTCTCGTTCTTGAAAATCCACGCTTTTCCAAACCCAGAAAACGGAGGGAATTCTAGAATTCCTTTTTGAAGCAAATACTTTTATGCATACCTCTTCTGGTTGATCCACACCATACTCTATTCTGGTAAGATGATACACACTAGCTAATAGTCCGCCGGGCACTACATCATAGGCACATTGGGAGCGTAGATAATTGTAACCATATACATATAAAATAATAGCAATGGAATGCCAATCCTTGGGCTTTATTTGTAAAGTATCTATTCCGCGATAATCAAAGCCCAAAGATCTATGAATTATCCCGTGCTTGACTAGCCAAGCAGACAAACGACCCTGCATCTTTTTTATCTCCCGTATTTTGATTTAGAATATTTCCCATTCTCAATCAAATTGACCCGCTACTTCTTATTCTGTACAACGGAATCCTGCCGAATTTACTAATTCGTGAGAAGATAGTGAACTTTTATATTTCTATTCTATTTGAAAAAGGTTTCAGTAGGGACTCGGAAGTAGATGGCGGTTGATAGAGAAATCTTTGATCATAATTCCTGGTATTAATACTGCGTCCAAGATGAAACTTGTGATTGGTCGTAAAACACCGATTTGCTTGTTGAGACCTAATTCTATCTTCATAGATTTCTACCGAGATTTTCTTACGAAGTTTTGTTATAGCATCTATAACTGCTTCCGGTTTAGGGGGACAACCTGGCAAATAGACATCCACAGGAATTGGCTTATCGACTCCCCGAACAGTACTATAAAAATCGCTACTGAACATCCCTCCCGTAATTGTGCAGGCTCCCATAGCAATAACATATTTTGGTTCGGGCATTTGCTCATACAATCTCACTAAGGAGGGGGCCATTTTCATTGTTGACAATGAAACTTACCAAAGCAAAGAGGTTCGTTTTTCAACAAACTTTAGCTTGTCGACAAATACATCAAGTTATTCTCTAGATCTATGTGAATAACTCTTTGGAGTTTTTCACCGGGCTGGTGGCATGATTTTGAATTCTTAAATTCTTTAAGATTAGTTATACCAAAGAAAAGTAATACCATTAACTTAACCCCTTGGTTGTGGGCAGGAAATTTCCTATGGAATTTCACTTCGAAGATTAAATTAATGACGAAAGATTGGTTCTTTTAGTTATCTACGGGTGGAAAAGGATCGATTCGATCATCTTCAAACACATTTTTCTTTCAGTTTTCTGTTCTTATTGAAAATATTCCTGTGAGTTATTTTTTATCCAAAAATTTCTTTCTATGAACCAACTGGTCAGTTTCAAGCAAC